TTAAAAATAAGCTAAATTAAGCTTTTGGGTTCATACCTCAAATATAAAGGAAATACCTTTTTTTTAAAAATAAAGTGCCTGATTAAAGGATTATTCTGATAGGATAAATTAAGTAGTTTTTCTACCTTTATTATATTTTATAGAATTAAACTATACCTAATAGTATCAAAAACTATTGTGCATCTTACACTAAAATATAATTATAAATTTTTATTTATATAAAGAATTTCTTTTATTTTAAATTTTTTTCAATTTTAACTCTAATAAAATATTTTTTTTATTTATTATTTTTTTTAGAACATTAATTTCTATCTCTTCAAATTCTTGATTTGGTTGTTGAATTGGATTAGAAATTAATTTATTAAGTTTTATTCCCCTAATTAATAATTCTAATAATATTTTATCTACAGAAGCCTCACTAAAATATTTTTTAGTACAATCAATTGCCTCTATTAATTTATTATTTTGTATTATTTTTAAAATAATCTTATTAAAAAATTTTGAAATAAATAATATTTTATCAATTTTAATTAATTCATCTTTATTAATAAAAATAGGTTCAACTCCTTTTCATTTTTGATTCCCCAATATTGTAGAAGGACTATCTTGATTTAATAATTTTATTTTAATAACTTGACAAAAAATTACCCCCATAATTTTATTGTCATATTATTTTAATAAAAATTTTTTAATTATTATTATTATTATAAATTCTATTATTGGCGCTATTGGAGGATTAAATCAAACTTCATTACGAAAATTAATAGCCTTCTCATCAATTAATAATTTAGGATGGATAATTTCTTCATTAATAATTAGAGAAAATTTATGAATAATATATTTTTTTTTTTATAGTTTTATAATTAGAATTATATGTTTATTGTTTTATTTAACTAATATATATTTTATTAATCAATTATTTTTTTTTAATATAAATTATATAATTAAATTATCTTTATTAATTAATTTTTTATCTTTAGGAGGTTTACCTCCTTTTATTGGATTTTTTCCTAAGTGAATTATTATTAATTTTCTATTAAAAAATAATTTTTTTTTTTTAACTTTTATTTTAATTATAATAAGATTAATTTTATTATTTTTTTATATTCGAATTTTATATTCATCATTTATATTTAATTATTTAAAATTAAAATGAATAAAAATTTTCATCAAAAATAAAATAATATATTTTATTAATTTTCTTTCACTTATTTCTTCTATAGGTTTAATTTTAAGTAATTTTTTTTATTTATAATTTTAAGAAGGTTTTAAGTTAATTTAAACTAATAATCTTCAAAATTATTTATAAAGAAATATTCTTTAAGCCTTAATAATTTTTTATACCTTAAAATTTGCAATTTTATATCATTAATTTTGAATATAAGACCTATAATAAAAAAGAATTTTTCTTGTTAATAAATTTACAATTTATCGCTTATAACCTCAGCCATTTTATTGATAGCGAAAATGAATTTACTCAACAAATCATAAAGATATTGGTACATTATATTTTATTTTTGGAATTTGAGCAGGAATAGTAGGAACATCTTTAAGTTTATTAATTCGAGCAGAATTAGGTAATCCTGGATCTTTAATTGGAGATGATCAAATTTATAATACTATTGTAACAGCTCATGCATTTATTATAATTTTTTTTATAGTAATACCTATTATAATTGGAGGATTTGGAAACTGATTAGTTCCTTTAATATTAGGAGCTCCAGATATAGCTTTCCCACGAATAAATAATATAAGATTTTGAATATTACCCCCATCATTAACTTTATTAATTTCGAGAAGAATTGTAGAAAATGGAGCAGGTACTGGATGAACAGTATACCCCCCTCTCTCATCAAATATTGCCCACGGAGGTAGATCAGTTGATTTAGCTATTTTTTCTTTACATTTAGCTGGTATTTCATCAATTTTAGGAGCAATTAATTTTATTACCACAATTATTAATATACGAGTAAATGGACTATCCTTTGATCAAATACCTCTATTTGTTTGATCTGTTGGAATTACAGCTCTTTTACTTTTACTTTCTTTACCAGTTTTAGCAGGTGCTATTACTATACTTTTAACAGATCGAAATTTAAATACTTCTTTTTTTGACCCAGCTGGAGGAGGAGATCCAATTTTATATCAACATTTATTTTGATTTTTTGGACATCCAGAAGTTTACATTTTAATTTTACCTGGATTTGGTATAATTTCCCATATTATTTCCCAAGAAAGAGGTAAAAAGGAAACATTTGGATCTTTAGGGATAATTTATGCTATAATAGCAATTGGATTATTAGGATTTGTAGTATGAGCACATCATATATTTACAGTAGGTATAGATATTGATACACGAGCTTACTTTACTTCTGCAACTATAATTATTGCAGTACCAACAGGAATTAAAATTTTTAGATGATTAGCAACTTTCCATGGAACACAAATTAATTATAGTCCCTCAATCTTATGAAGATTAGGATTTGTTTTTTTATTTACTGTTGGAGGATTAACAGGAGTAATTTTAGCCAATTCTTCTATTGATGTAGCTCTTCATGACACTTATTATGTAGTAGCCCATTTTCATTATGTTTTATCTATAGGAGCAGTATTCGCAATTATAGCAGGATTTATTCATTGATATCCTTTATTTACAGGACTTACTCTTAATCCTTTCATACTAAAAATTCAATTCTTTACTATATTTATTGGAGTAAATTTAACATTCTTTCCTCAACACTTCTTAGGATTAGCTGGAATACCTCGACGATATTCAGATTATCCTGATGTCTATACTTCATGAAATATTGCTTCTTCATTAGGATCTTATATTTCTTTATTAGCTGTGATATTATTTCTAATTATTATTTGAGAATCAATAATTAGTCAACGAATAATTTTATTTTCATTAAATTTATCATCTTCTATTGAATGATATCAAAATTTACCACCTGCAGAACATTCATATAATGAACTTCCAATTTTAAGAAATTTCTAATATGGCAGATTATATGTAATGGATTTAAACCCCATTTATAAAGGATTATCCTTTTTTTAGAAATGGCAACATGATCTAATTTTAACTTACAAAATGGAGCATCTCCACTTATAGAACAAATTATTTTTTTCCATGATCATACTTTAATTATTTTAATTATAATTACTGTATTAGTAGGATATTTAATATTAAGATTATTTTTTAATAAATATATTAATCGATTTTTATTAGAAGGTCAAATAATTGAATTAATTTGAACTATTTTACCAGCTATTACTTTAATTTTTATTGCTCTACCCTCTTTACGTTTACTTTATTTATTAGATGAACTTAATAACCCATTAATTACCTTAAAATCTATTGGACATCAATGATATTGAAGATATGAGTATTCAGATTTTAACAATATTGAATTTGATTCATATATAACCCCTGTAAATGAAATGAATAGCAATAGTTTCCGATTATTAGATGTTGATAATCGAATTGTTTTACCAATGGGTAATCAAATTCGAATTATAGTAACTGCTACAGATGTTATCCATTCATGAACCATCCCATCCTTAGGAGTAAAAGTAGATGCTAATCCAGGACGATTAAATCAAACAAATTTCTTTATTAATCGACCTGGAATTTTTTATGGACAATGTTCTGAAATTTGTGGTGCAAATCATAGTTTTATACCTATTGTTATTGAAAGAATCTCAATTAAAAATTTTATTAATTGAATTAATAATTATTCATCATTAGATGACTGAAAGCAAGTACTGGTCTCTTAAACCATTTTATAGTAAATTAGCATTTACTTCTAATGAATAAAGAATTAGTTAAATTTATAACATAAGTATGTCAAACTTAAATTATTATAATAATAATAATATTCTTTTATTCCTCAAATAATACCAATTAATTGAATTTTTTCTTTCTTTTTTTTTGTTATTGTTTTTATTATTTTTAATATTATAAATTATTATATTTTTATTAATAAAAATAATAAAAATAATATCTTTTTTTTAAAAAAAAATCAAAACTTATTTTGAAAATGATAACTAATCTTTTTTCAATTTTTGACCCATCTACTAATTTATTATACTTACCTCTAAATTGAATTAGAACTTTATTAGGGATCATATTTATCCCTTATTCATTTTGATTAATTCCTAATCGATATTATTTATTTTGAAATTTCATTTTAAATAAACTTCATAAAGAATTTAAAACTTTATTAGGAAATAATTCAAATGGATCAACTTTTATTTTTATTTCAATATTTACTTTTGTATTATTTAATAATTTTTTAGGATTATTCCCTTATATTTTTACAAGAACAAGTCATTTAACTTTATCATTATCAATTTCATTACCATTATGATTAAGATTTATATTTTATGGATGAATTAATAATACTCAACATATATTTATTCATATAATTCCTCAAGGAACTCCAGGTATTTTAATACCTTTTATAGTTTTAATTGAAACAATTAGAAATATTATTCGACCAGGGACACTAGCTGTTCGACTTACAGCTAATATAATTGCAGGACATTTATTAATAACTTTACTAAGAGGAACAGGACCTAATTTACCTGTATATTTTATTGTAGTATTAGTTATTATTCAAATTTTACTACTAATTTTAGAATCAGCAGTTGCGGTTATTCAATCTTATGTTATTGCTATTTTAAGAACATTATATTCTAGAGAAGTAAATTAATCTACTAATGAAAAATAATTTTAATCACCCCTATCACTTAGTTGATTATAGTCCATGACCTTTAACAGGAGCTATTGGAGTTTTAACTTTAGTAACTGGAATAGTAAAATGATTCCATAATTTTAATATAAATTTATTAATTCTAGGATATTTTATTGTCATCTTAACTATATATCAATGATGACGAGATATTTGTCGAGAAGGAACTCTTCAAGGTAAACATACGATTTTAGTAACTAAAGGATTACGATGAGGAATAATTTTATTTATTATTTCAGAAGTTTTTTTTTTCGTATCTTTTTTTTGAGCTTTTTTTCATAGAAGTTTATCACCAAATATTGAAATTGGTGCTCTATGACCTCCAATAAGTATTACTCCATTTAATCCTTTTCAAATTCCTCTTTTAAATACTATTATTTTAATTACATCCGGAATTACAGTTACATGAGCACATCATGCCATTATAGAAAATAACCATTCACAAATAACTCAAGGACTCTTTTTTACTATTATTTTAGGAATTTATTTTACTATTTTACAAGCTTATGAATATATTGAAGCACCTTTTACTATTGCAGATAGAATTTATGGATCAACTTTTTTTATAGCTACTGGATTCCATGGATTACATGTAATAATTGTAACTTTATTTTTATTAATTTGCTTAATTCGACATATTTATAATCATTTTTCTAATAACCATCATTTTGGATTTGAAGCTGCTGCCTGATATTGACATTTCGTAGACGTAGTTTGATTATTCCTTTATATTTCTATTTATTGATGAGGAAATTAATTATTTATATAATATATTTAGTATATTTGACTTCCAATCAAAAAGTTTAATTATTTTTAATATAAATAATTTTATTAATTTTTTATATAACTTTAATTTTAATTTTAATTTCTAATATTATAATATTTTTATCAATTTTATTATCAAAAAAATCTTTTTCTGACCGTGAAAAATGTTCACCTTTTGAATGTGGATTTGACCCTAAATCTTCTGCTCGAATTCCTTTCTCTATACATTTTTTTTTAATTACCGTAATTTTTTTAATTTTTGATGTAGAAATTGCATTAATTTTTCCAATTATTAATTTATTTAAAATTACTAATTTTATTATTTGATCTAAAATTAGTTTTTTTTTTATTATTATTTTACTTTTAGGATTATTTCACGAATGAAATCAAAACATACTTAATTGAATTAATTAAAAGGATTATAGTTTAAATAAAACTTTTGATTTGCATTCAAAAAATATTGATTTATCAATTTATCTTAAGTAAGAAGCAATTATGCATTTAATTTCGACTTAAAAGACAGAGTATTTAACTCCTTACTTATTAATTGAAACCAAAAAGAGGTATATCACTGTTAATGATAACATTGAATTTAAAATTCCAATTAAATTAGAAATATAAAGTTTAAAATTAAGCTGCTAACTTAATTTTTAGTGGTTTAATTCCATTAATATTTCTTATTTATATAGTTTATTAAAAACATTACATTTTCATTGTAAAAATAAAAAAATTATTTTTTATAAATATATTTAAAGATTAAAATAATCTCCCTAATATCTTCAATATTATACTCTAAATTATAAGCTATTTAAATAAAATATAATTATTATTATAAAATAAATTATTATTCATAAAATAAAACTAAATAAGTAAATTTTATAATTAGTCAATTGAAGTAAATTATAAAAAATTGAATACTTTTTTAAAATTATATAAATTCCATGACCTCTGTAAATTTCTCTTCAACCTATATCAATATTTTTTAATAAATTATAACCAAAATTTAAAAAATGATAATTTAAACCATAAGTAGAAAGTCTAGGTATAAATCATATTATTCTTAAAAAACTTCTAATTTCATAACTAATAATAAATTTATTTATTGAATAAATATTTATATTTCTAATTAAGTAACCTAATAATAAACCTAAAATACTAACATAAATTACTATTATCTTCATATTAAAAGGTAAATAAATTATATAAGGATAAGGAAAAATTATTCATATTAACATTCTACCTCTAATAATTCTTATAAATAATAAAATAAATATACTTTTTAATATAGTAAAATCTTCATCATATAAATTATAAATAGATAATAAATTAAAATCATTCACTATTAAATATATTGTTAAACGAAATCTATAAAATATAGTTAATCCTGTAGAAATATAATATAATAAAAAAATAAAAAAATTTAAATTTCTTATTCTTACTATTTCTAAAATTAAATCCTTAGAATAAAATCCAGCTAAGAAAGGAATACCACATAAAGCTATATTAGAAATATTTATACATAAAGAAGTTAAAGGAATAAATCTACCAATTCCACCTATAAAACGAATATCTTGAATATCTGATATTATATGAATAATAACTCCAGCACATATAAATAATAAAGCTTTAAATATAGCATGAGTTAATAAATGAAAAAAAGCTAAATCGGGTAATCCCATTCTTAAAATTCTTATTATTAAACCTAATTGACTTAAAGTAGATAGAGCAATAATTTTTTTTAAATCAAATTCATAATTAGCAGAAATTCCTGCTATAAATATAGTTAATCCAGATAATAATATTAAAAATTTTATAAATATTATATCAACTAATAATAAATTAAAACGAATTAATAAATAAACACCTGCTGTTACTAAAGTAGAAGAATGAACTAAAGCAGATACTGGAGTTGGTGCTGCTATAGCAGCAGGTAATCAAGATCTAAAAGGAATTTGAGCACTTTTTGTTATAGCAGCAATAATAATTATTCTACCAACTATTATTATATAATAATCATTTTTCATAAATTCTAAATAAAAAATATAATTTCAACTCCCATAATTTATTATTCAAGAAATAACTATTAAAATAAATACATCACCAATTCGATTAGATAGGGCTGTTAATATCCCAGCATTATATGATTTAATATTTTGATAATAAATGACTAAACAATAAGAAACTAAACCTAATCCATCCCAACCTAATAAAATTCTAATAATATTAGGACTAATAATTAATAAAATTATTGAAAAAACAAATAATAATACTAATATAATAAAACGATTTAAATTTAATTCTGAACTTATATAACTTTTTCTATAAAAAATAACTACTGAAGAAATTAATATAACAAATATTATAAATAATAAAGACATTCAATCTAATAAAATTCTTATTACAATTCTTATTGAATTAAATGAAATTAATTCTCACTCTAAAAAAATAATTAAATTATTTATAATAAAATAAATTATTATAAAAAAATTTATTATACTTAAAAAAAATAAAAAAAATCTTCTAACAAAACAAATTGAATTTTTAAAAATAACCTAAAATGATATTTATCATATATTCGACACCACAAATCAATATTTTAATTTAAATTATTTAAGTTAAAATCAAATTATTACATAATCAATCTTTATAATTAAAATATTTAAAGGTAATCAATGTAATATTATTAATAAATATTCACGAGATAAACCTATATAAAATCTATAAATTCCTGAATAATATTTACCATGTTGAATATAAGAATATAAATATAATCTATAACCAGCTCTAAAAAAAGAAATAAATATTAATATTAATATTGAAATTCAAGATCATCTTAATAATCTATTAATTAGACTAATTTCACCCATTAAATTTAAAGAAGGTGGTGCTGCTATATTTGAAGATATAATTAAAAATCATCACAATCTTATTGAAGGTATAAAATTTATCATACCCTTATTGATATATAAACTTCGTCTATGTAATCGTTCATAATTAATATTTGCTAAACAAAATATCCCAGAAGAACATAATCCATGACCAATTATTAAAATATAAGAACCAATAAATCCTCAATAATTTATAGTTATAATCCCCCCAATAACTATTCTTATATGAGCAACTGAAGAATAAGCAATTAAAGATTTAATATCAACTTGACAAAAACATTTTAATCTAATATAAAAACCTCCAACTAAACTAATAGTAATAAAAATAATATTATATTTTAAATTTATATTTTGTAATATAATTATTAAACGAATTAGACCATAACCTCCTAACTTTAATATAATTCCTGCTAAAATTATAGAACCTGAAACTGGAGCTTCAACATGAGCTTTAGGTAATCATAAATGAACAAAATATATTGGTATTTTTACTAAAAAAGCTATAATTATAGAAAAATATAATAAATATAAATCAAAATTAAAAAATTTTATAAAATAAATTATAATATAATTTACTTCATTAAAAATATAAAAAATACCTAATAACAAAGGTAAAGAAACAAATAAAGTATAAAATAATAAATATATTCCAGCTTGAATCCGTTCAGGTTGATAACCTCAACCAATAATTAATATTAAAGTAGGAATTAATCTCCCCTCAAAAAATAAATAAAATATAAATATGTTTATAACTCTAAAAGTTAAATATAATATTATTAATAAAAAAATTAAATTAAATAAAAAAAAATTTAAATAATAACTCTGCTTATATAAATTTTCTCTAGCTATAATTATTAAAATACAAATTCAAACTCTTAATAAAATCAAACCATAAGATAAAATATCACATGAGTATATATATCTAAAATTACAATAAGTTTCAATTCTTATTGTTAAATTTATTAATAAAAATATTATAAAAAATAAAATTATTTGAACCATTCAATATATATTAAAATTAAAACATAAAGGAATTAAAAAAATTATCATAAATAAAAATTTTATCATTATAATAAATTAAAACTTTGAAAATAATCATTACCATGAGTACGAATTATTGAAACTAAAATTGATAAACCTAAAGCCCCTTCACATACGGAAAAAACTAAAAAAACTATTAATATATATATATCATATTCAATATAATTAAATAATAAAATTATAAAAAAAAAAATTCTTAAAACAATAAACTCTAATCTTAATAAAACAATTAATAAATGCTTATGTTTAGAAACAAAAATTATATTTCCTAAAATAAACATAATAATAACTAAAATTCATATATTTATAATTATCATTAGTTTTTATAGTTTAAAATAAAACATTGGTCTTGTAAATCAAAAATAAGATAAATTTTTTAAAAACATCAAAGAAAAAGATTTTTCTTTATCAATAATCTCCAAAATTATTATTTTTATTAAACTATTCTTTGAAATTATTAAAATATTTTTATCTTTATTAATTATTATATTTTCTTTTTCTATAATTTTTCTTAATCATCCTTTATCTATAGGATTAATAATTTTAATTCAAACTATATTAACTTGTTTAATTTCAAGAATTATAATATCATCATATTGATTTTCTTATATCTTATTTCTCACCTTTTTAGGAGGATTGTTAGTATTATTTATTTATGTTTCAAGTATTGCATCTAATGAAATTTTTACAATTTCTTTTCCTATAAAAATAATAATAATAATAATAATTTCTTTCATTATTATTATTAGAATTATTAAAATAAATAATTTAAAATGAATAAATTTTAATATAAATTTAGAAATAAATAGATTTTTTCATAAATTTATATTTTTTAATAATGAAAATAAAATTAATTTATCTAAATTATATAATAATCAAACATTTTTATTAATAATAATAATAATTATTTATTTATTTATTACATTAATTGCAGTAGTAAAAATTACAAATATTTTTTATGGTCCTTTACGGTCTTCATTCTAACAAATGATAAATATATTTAAACCAATTCGAAAAACTCACCCTATTTTAAAAATTATTAATGGATCTTTTGTAGATTTACCATCTCCCTCTAATATTTCATCATTATGAAATTTTGGATCACTTTTATTTATATGCTTAATAATTCAAATTGTGACTGGATTATTTTTAACTATATATTATACAGCAAATATTGAATTAGCTTTCTATAGAGTAAATTATATCTGTCGAAATGTCAATTATGGATGATTAATTCGAACTTTACATGCTAACGGGGCCTCTTTTTTTTTTATTTGTATTTATATTCATATTGGACGAGGAATTTATTATGAATCATTTAACTATAAATATACATGAATAGTTGGTGTAATTATTCTATTTTTATTAATGGCTACAGCTTTTATAGGATATGTTCTTCCTTGAGGACAAATATCATTTTGAGGAGCAACTGTTATTACTAATTTATTATCTGCTATTCCTTATTTAGGAACAACTTTAGTTAATTGAATTTGAGGAGGATTTGCTATTGATAACGCTACTTTAACGCGATTTTACACTTTTCATTTTATTTTACCTTTTATTGTATTAATAATAAGTATAATTCATTTACTATTCCTTCATCAAACAGGATCTAATAATCCTTTAGGAATTAATAGAAATTTAGATAAAATTCCTTTTCATCCTTTTTTTATATTTAAGGATTTAATTGGATTTATTTTAGTTATATTTATATTAATTTTATTAACACTTACAAATCCTTATTTATTAGGAGACCCAGACAATTTCATTCCAGCTAACCCTTTAGTAACTCCTATTCATATTCAACCAGAATGATATTTTTTATTTGCCTATGCTATTTTACGATCAATTCCTAATAAATTAGGAGGAGTTATTGCTTTAGTTATATCGATTCTTATTTTAATTATTTTACCAATAACTTTTATAAAAAAAATACAAGGAATTCAATTTTACCCATTAAATCAAATTATATTTTGAATGATAGTAACAACTATTATTCTACTAACATGAATTGGAGCTCGACCTGTAGAAGACCCTTACATTATCGTAGGACAAATTTTAACAATTTTATACTTCTCATATTATATTTTTAATCCCTTAATTGGAATATATTGAGATAAATTAATTTTTAATTAATTAATGAGCTTGTAAAAGCATTTGTTTTGAAAACTTAAGAAAGAATAAATTATTCTATTAATTTATACTAAAAATAATATCTAAAAGAAAAAAATTTTTAATCCTAAATAAAATATTATAAAATTTAATGATAAAGGTAAATAAATTTTTCAAGCTAAATATATTAACTTATCATATCGATAACGAGGTAAAGTTCCTCGAACTCAAATAAATAAAAAAGAAATTAATCTCAACTTCAAATAAAAAAAAAAATCTAATGAAAATCCTCCTATATATAATAAAACAAATAATAATCTTATAAATAAAATTCTAGAATATTCAGCTAAAAAAATTAATGCAAAACCCCCTCTTCTATATTCAATATTAAATCCTGAAACTAATTCTCTTTCCCCCTCAGCAAAATCAAAAGGAGTCCGATTAGTTTCTGCTAATCTAGAAGAAAATCAACATATTCTTAATGGGATTATTAAAAAAAAAAATCAAATTAAATTTTGATAGTAAGAAAAACTAATTATATTAAAATCTATAATTATAATAATTCTAGATATTAAAATTAAAGCTAAACTAACTTCATAAAAAATAGTTTGAGCTACAGCTTGTAAACCTCCTAATAAAGAATAATTTGAATTAGAAGATCAACCAGCAATTATAATTGTATAAACACCTATTCTTGTACAACATAAAAAAAATAAAATACCTAAATTAAATCTAATAAAATTAAAATAATAAGGAATTATTATTCAAATTATTAAAGATAAAATAAATCTAATTACAGGAGAAAAATAATAAGTTAAATAATTAGAAAATTTAGGATAAGTTTGTTCTTTAGTAAATAATTTAATAGCATCTGAAAAAGGCTGTAAAATTCCTATAAAACCAACTTTATTGGGCCCTTTACGAATTTGAATATATCCTAAAACCTTACGTTCTAATAAAGTTAAAAAAGCAACACCAATTAATACTCCTAAAATTAAAATTAATAAACCTAAAAAAATTAAAATTATATCCAATATTATCATTACTACCTATATAAATAAAATTATACATTTATGATTTCTAAAACCATTACATTTTTCTGCCAAAATAGCTTAATAAAACATATTAATTTTTAATTTATATATTTATTAATAAAATTCTTCAATTAAATTTAATTTAAATATTTATTCCTTTCGTACTAAAATATCTTTTTTGCTTAAAGATAGAAACCAACCTGGCTCACACCGGTTTGAACTCAGATCATGTAAGATTTTAATGATCGAACAGATCAAAATTTTAAACTTTTGCATTATAAATTTTATCTTAATCCAACATCGAGGTCGCAAACTTTTTTTTTTATTTGAACTAAAAAAAAAAATTACGCTGTTATCCCTAAGGTAATTTTTTCTTCTAATCAAAATAATTTTGGATCAAATATTCACTTATTAATGAATTTTTAAAAAAAAAAGTTAAATATATTTTTTTATCACCCCAACAAAATAAATATTATTATTTTAATTATTAAATATATAAATAATTTCAATAAAAACGTTTATTAAACTCTATAGGGTCTTCTCGTCTTTTAAATTTATTTTAACTTTTTAATTAAAAAATTAAATTTTTCTAATAAAATTGAGACAGTTTATATTTCATCCAATCTTTCATACAAGTCACCAATTAAGAGACTAATGATTATGCTACCTTGGAATATAAAATTTTGCCGAATTACTTAACTTTATTTTTCAATAAATTAATATTATTTATTTATTAAATACTAATTTTATCATTATATTTAATCTTTATTTATTAAAAAATATTTTTTTATAAAAAATTAAATTTTTTTTTTAAATTTTAATTAAATTAAAATTAATTTATAATAAATTAAAAATTATAAACAATATAAATTTTAAAAATTTTAATTAAAAACAATGTTATTATAAATATTTAATTTGAAGCTTATCCCTTAAAATATAATTTTTTCTTTATAATAAATTAATTAATTAATTTATTATAAAAGAAAAATAAAATTAAATTTTTTTCTAAAAAAACTAGATATCTTAAAAAACGATTAACATCTCATTTCAAATTAATTATTTAAAATATTTATGCAACAATAACTTTTATAATTAATTATCTCTTTTTAATTCGAGAATTATTTTAACTAAAATTTTAATTAATAAACTCGATACACAGATACAATAAATAAAATTTACTTTTAAATAAATTTATTTTCAAATTTATTTAAAATTTCTTATACAATACTATTATACTATAAAACTTATAATTTTTTTTTTATTAATACTAAAACCCCCATTTTAATATTAAAATTATTTTTATTATTTATAAATTTATTAATTATTAATTTTCAAATTAATTGAATAATATCAATATCATTTCAATGTAAATGAAATACTTTATCAAGCTCTAATTTGTTATTTCTAGAAACACTTTCCAGTACCTCTACTTTGTTACGACTTATTCCAATTTATTAATGAAAGCGACGGGCAATATGTACATATCTTAATTTTTAATCATTTCAATAAATTAAATAAAATTACATTTAAATCCACTTTCAATTAATTATTACAAATTAATATTCATATAAATAAATTCATTGTAATCCATTATATTCTTAATTATAATCTGCATCTTGATCTGATTTAATTTTTTATTTAAATTTTTAAATATTATTCTTATTTTAAAATATTTTTATAACAACGATATACAAAATAATAAATTAAGTAAATTTATTCGTGGATTATCAATTATTAAACAGATTCCTCTAAATGAACTAAAATACCGCCAAATTATTTAAGTTTCAATAAATAATTATATACTATTTTAGTATTATAAATTTAAATTTTTAATAATAGGGTATCTAATCCTAGTTTATAAATAAAATTTATTAAATCATAAATAAAAATTTAATTTTAATTAAATTAAAATTTCACCTTATAATCTAATATTTAATTAAAAATTAAATTAATTAATTATTAATTACTAATAAATTTTAATTTAATTTTTGTTTAACCGCAACTGCTGGCACAAAATTTGTTATTAATTTAAATATTACTAAATCTTAATTTCTTAAATTTTTAATATTAATTACTACTTATAATTATTAAATATTATTAAAATAATTAATAATTAACACTAAAATTTATATGCAAAATAAATTTATAATAAAATCTTTAAACTATAAAAAATTTATTTATTGTAGAATTTTAGACATAGTTTTTTTTTTTTTTTATATATATAAAATTTAATATAAATTATTAAATTTTAAATAATTTCTTTTTTTTTTCTTCCTATAACATTTATATTAAAAATTAATACGTAGATTCATCGATTAATAATCATTTAAATATATAATTAATTAATATAATTTAAAATTAGTTAAATTATAATTTAAAAAATTAATTTAATTATATTAATTAAATAATTTAATTAATATTAATTATATTAATAAATTAAATATTTAATATATATATATATATATAAATACGAACCGTTTTTAATTTTTTTTCTATAAATAAATAAAAAAATAAAT